ATTGCTGTTCAATTATTTCAGTTCAGTCTGTGTAATTTTCGATCTAAGACGACAAGAGCGGAATCACGCTCTGTAGGATTTGAACCTACGACATTGGGTTTTGGAGACCCACGTTCTACCGAACTGAACTAAGAGCGCTTTCTTATCACAACGGAAAAGACTGTAAAGAAGGAGATTCCGTTTTTTTTTTACCCCCAATAAAATACTTCTTGCATGTATCATATATCATAAAATTAAAGATTATCCATGTAAAAATTTAATCGATCTAAAATCGATCTCTCGTTACTCCTCCTCTGAGCAGTAATTGATAGGGATGACAGGATTTGAACCCGTGACATTTTGTACCCAAAACAAACGCGCTACCAAGCTGCGCTACATCCCTTTCAATTGGTCTACAGTATCATTGTAGAGAATCCCCGTCTTGTTTTCCACATCCTGATTATTTTATTCCCTCCATTGATATGCAAAATAGATCTTGCCATTTCTTCTTTTTGGTCTCATATCATATAACATATAATAATATTAAATAAATATTTTTCTTGGGAATTCTCAGGTGTAAAGTGACCCTTTTTTCTGCTTTAAGAAAAAAGAAAAGAAAATCTTATCCCCCGACTCATTGCACATTTCAATTTGAATTAGGGATTCCACGCACAAATACAAGTGGTCTTTAACTACATATACATCTCTTACCATAATATATTACAATATGGAATACAAAAAAAAGAAGGAGGATTTGCAATGCGAGATCTAAAAACATATCTTTCCGCGGCACCGGTACTAAGTACTCTATGGTTCGGGTCTTTAGCAGGTTTATTGATAGAAATTAATCGTTTATTCCCGGATGCGTTGACATTTCCTTTTTTTTCATTCTAGTTATTGAAATGAAAAGGGGTGAAGAAGATTAGAGATAAAATCAAATATTTGTGACTAATCTCTCTTTCCCCTCTTTTCTTTTTTTTTTTTTTTAGAATTCGATAGATAGAATAAGGGAGGAAAGAGAAAGAAAAAAGTGGATTCAACCTCAGCGAAACTCGGGTTGGGCTCCAATTAAATTAATAATACAGTTAAAAGAAAACGGAAATGTGGCTAGGCTAAGAGTATCATACAATACAAGATACTTAAATGAAATACTGTACTGTGATTAGCAATATAGTTAGAAATTATTGTATTACTTATTATTTACTATATTGATTGCAACAAAATCTTTATTTCAAAATTGGATTTTGAGTGGTTAGCAACTTCTATTTTTTTGTCCCTTGCTTCTTATTCGCTTCGGATCGGAAAATAGAAAAGTTGGGTGAATCAAAAACCCAAAGGAGGTTCATGGCCAAGGGTAAAGATGTCCGAGTAAGGGTTATTTTGGAATGTACCAGTTGTGTTCGAAACGGTGTTAATAAGGAATCAAGGGGTATTTCCAGATATATTACTCAAAAGAATCGACACAATACACCTAGTCGATTGGAATTGAGAAAATTCTGTCCCTATTGTTACACACATACAATTCATGGGGAGATAAAGAAATAGATATAGATAGAACCGAGTGCTTGTGTGTCACCCTTCCAAGGAACATGAAAAAATAATATAGATATATCTATATTATTTCATATATTTAAATGGAAACAAATAAATAAATATAGACAAACCAAATCCTATTAATTAATTCTAGAAATTATTTTTGATTTCAGCGAAATGGGATTTTTGCGATAAGGAATAAACAAATTATGGATAAATCTAAGCGACTCTTTCTTAAATCCAAGCGATCTTTTCGTAGGCGTTTGCCCCCGATCCAATCGGGGGATCGAATTGATTATAGAAATATGAGTTTAATTAGTCGATTTATTAGTGAACAAGGAAAAATATTATCTAGACGGGTGAATAGATTGACCTTAAAAGAACAACGATTAATTACTATTGCTATCAAACAAGCTCGTATTTTATCTTCGTTACCTTTTCTTAATAATGAGAAACAATTTGAAAGAAGTGAGTCGACCGCTAGAACTACCGGTCTTAGAACCAGAAAAAAATAGGCTTACTCTTCAACTGAATCAAAATTCCAATCCGAACTCAAACACGGATGGATGTTTTATTCAAAAAATACGAGAAGCAGTCGTGTCATAAGAAGAATAAATCTTTTTTTTTATTGAGTGTGTTCGCTCATTTTGACGACTTTATCATATTATCTCATACTAATTTCTACTCTACCTTCCTGAAGTTCATTCTCCAGAGAACTCCATTTAAAAATTATGACGTCCAACTTCTTTATTTTATGATCTCATTGGAAATCATATAAAGACAATTCCTATTTGATATAGCTATTTGTGCAAGTATTTTACGATTAAGAAGCAACTGCGCCTTATACAGGTTGTGTATTAATAGACTATAAATATAGGATACCCGATTCCCGCGAATTACTGCATTTATTCGAGTGATCCACAAACGACGAAAATCCCTTTTTTTCCTATCTCTATCACGATGAGCCGAAACCAAAGCTCTTAGTTTCTGTTGAGTAATTGTTCGAGTAAGTCTTGAATGAGCCCCACGAAAGCTTGATGCAAATAAACGAATTTTTGTTCTACGTCTCCGAGCTATATATCCTCGTCTAATTCTGGTCATTGAATAAATGAAACTTTGATGAATAACTAATTGATTTCCTTTCTTTCAGTTATTCGTTTCCCCTTTCCTAGTCTATTAATAACAAAACGGATTCTTCCAATTTATAAAATCAAAATTCCAATGGCTTTTGCTACTCTAACCTTCCCGACCACGCTTTTTTCCCTTTTTCTAGGCATTGGAAATACAATTTAAATATTTTAAATACAACAAAGTAGTAAATAAAAATAGATCAAAGAAATTGTGGGTTCCATCGTCTCTATGGTTACTTCTTAAACGGTGAGGTCCTCTCTATACACCGGAGCCCCTTTCTTCATTTAATCAATGTTATTGGTAACTTGTACAGTTACCACTCTTTGGCTCTACCCGTGAATTTTCTAGTAATAGGTCTTTCATAACAAGATAGACCTTCTACAGTAACGGTATTTAATTATGAAAATTGCTGGGGTAGATGGCCCTCTTAGTCCGTTCTTGCAAGAGTAGAAACATAATCTTTCTTCCTTTTTTTTAATAGTATTTCCCCCCCGCTTAATGGATAAACTATTTGTTACCAACGGGGAATTCTTTCTCACCTTAAATTGCAAATTGAGGTGATGGAATTTGCACCAATGGAAACCATAAATTTCATACACAATAGAAAGATATGATAGATCTATCTTTTTTAGATAGTGAATGCAGTTCTTCCATTCTATCCGATTCACAGGTACTGATCATTGATACTGGAAATTCTTTTGTTTTGTCTCAGCCCATGATTTAAACGAGTCGCACATACACCCTTGTACATGTTCCTCGGCGCTGAGGGCATCCCCCAAGAGCGGGGGATTTCGTGACGTTTCTGATTGGCTGTCTTGGGTTTCTAATAAGTTGTTTAATAGTTGGCATGCTGAATTATACATTATGGGCTGGTTTAGATCGATCCTAACCGTATGATTATGAATTTCTTCTATTTAATAGATTAATAGAATATTAAACCCCTAAGAAGTAAGAAGATAAAATTAAGAAGTAAGAAGATAAAATCTTAAATCGTGCATTTGCGTGAAATCACTGTTATTTTTTATCCAACCGCTACAAGATCAACAATTCCATGAGCTTGGGCTTCTGTTGCTGACATAAAAACATCCCTTTCCATGTCTTCGGATACAACCCATAAGGGCTTGCCTGTTCTTTGTACATAAACCTTTGTAAGGATTTCGCGCAGTTTCAGTAGTTCTTTCGCTTCCAGGATAACTTCTCCCGTCTGTCCCTCAGAAAAACCGCCAATAGGTTGATGGATCATTACCCTGATGATATATTATAACATAAAAAAAGGTTCCTCTATCTCGCACGATTAGGCGGGGGGAAGAGATAAAGAATAAGAAAAAGATAGAATTGAACAACCGTACAGGCATTTTTTTCGCATTGCATACGGCTCGACAATGGAATTCGCCTTTTTCCCTTTCATCAACGAAAGTCATCAACGAAAGAGAAAATATGGGGTCTATTATACCCAGATCGGTCAATGATCCAATTACCACCCTTCTTTTTTTTTTTTTGGAGGAGTTCAAAAATACTATGATGGCCCCGTTGCTTTATATATTTATTTCGTTTGTGACTCAGCAATCCCAAAGTTTCTTTGTTTTTTTTTCAAATAAAAAAGAAAAAATAATCTTCTTTTTTTTATTTGCGTACTTTTTCATAACATAAATATTGTTAATAACCTTCCGGTGTGAAAAAAGTTTGTGACGCTGTAATAGGCCTACAATAGGTAAGATAAACTCGGAATACCCCTCTTTTATCTCATACTACTCCTTCGATACATAATCGAATATTTTGAAAAAAAAACAATAAAAATTTTCATATCGAATTCGAAGTGCCATGCTATTATTACTTAATATTAATAATTCATATGGCGAAGGCATAGTCTTCTTTTTTCTCTCAAATAAAAAACTCATTGGCGCCAAGCGTGAGGGAATGCTAGACGTTTGGTAATTTCTCCCCCGACCAGGAGAAAAGACCCCATTGAGGCGGCCAATCCCATGCATATTGTCTGTACGTCGGGTCGCACAAATTGCATAGTATCATAAATAGCTATTCCGGGTATTACCCACCCGCCAGGAGAGTTTATAAACAAATACAAATCCTTGGTCTCATTCTCTATACTAAGATATACCATAAGACCAATAAGTTGATTCGAGATCTCGCTATCAACCATTTGGCCTAAAAAAAGTAATCTTTCTCGATAAAGTCGGTTGATTAGGATAAAATCAAATTGTATCCCTTCGGAGCCGTACAGGCACCTTTTGATGCATACGGTTCAACAAAACTTGCGAAAAAAAAATCAATGTGTAGCTCCCAGCCCCCTCTTTTTTTCCTAGCGAGCTCTTTCTATCAAAGGGGCTTTTGTTCCATTTTTCAATAACGACGAGTTTGACCGGTTTTCCTATACCTATAATATTCTAATATAAAAAAAGTAATTCACTAATCGAACTAACTTTTCATTGATGTATTTTTTCATCGAGATCCAATCCAAAAATCACGATGTCATTTTCTTGTTCCTGACTGGGCTTCTTCCATTTTTTTAGGTTTATGCTCTACTCCGAGTAAGGATCTGCCCGATTTTTATTTGACATATAGGACAAATGACCCCAATACCACGTCTCTTTTTTGCTATGACTTCGCCCCCTTTTTTTTTTAATTCATTTCTTTCATGTCTTCCGCCAAATCTTCGACATATTCATCATAGTTATTATTCCATTGATTAACAGTTTGAGATCACTCCTATTCCTATTGCGAATAAATTTCGAAATAGAATTGTTTATGATATCTATGATCTAAGTAATAATAATAGATATATTCCCAATTGGGTTTTTCTAAACGGAGCCTGGATACCTCATTTTATTGGTCCAGCCAAGACGACCATAAATTTTTTTATTGCTAATATTAATCTGGATACCTCCGCACAAAATGGATCTAATTGCACTTCATTGCACTTCACGCTACAAATTTTTGATAATTCAATCAATTTTTTTTGGGCGAAACCGAGGCTATCTCGATCGGGGGAGAGAATGGGGAAATCCCATACGACCCAATAGGTCTGACAAGTCGCACTATACGTCAACCCAAGATGCATTCTTTTCTCCGGGACTTCGAAAAGGTACTTTTGGAACACCAATAGGCATAAAATGAAAGAAAAAAAGAATTAAGTACTCTAGTTTACTTTGATGTGGAAGCGTAATAATGGACTTCTTGTCTTAATAATATTGGCCTTTATCATATTTTATACATAGATTGAATAAGTTCATAAAATAAAGGAAAATTCTTACGAGTAGGTCCTTTGAATGATGGCCAAATGTGGATGCATCCGCTCATAGAAAAGGGAATCAACCCCCATTGCGTATTGGTACTTATCGAGTATAGAATAGATCTGCTTCTCTTTTTTCCTACGAACCGAACTCTTCCATTATTACTAAAAGATATTACTAAAAGAATAGAACAAATATTCATCCTTTTTTCGAGATAATCCACTTAAAAAAAAAGGGGGGTACATAGCAGAGTTTTTTTTCAATGCAATAAAGTTACATAGTGTCTATTTTTTGTTAATAAAGGGGTAGTCCCATGGGTTTGCCTTGGTATCGTGTTCATACCGTCGTATTGAATGATCCCGGCCGTTTGCTTTCTGTCCATATAATGCATACAGCTCTGGTTGCTGGTTGGGCCGGTTCAATGGCTCTATATGAATTAGCAGTTTTTGATCCCTCCGATCCCGTTCTTGATCCAATGTGGAGACAAGGCATGTTCGTCATACCCTTCATGACTCGTTTAGGAATAACCAATTCATGGGGCGGTTGGAGTATTACAGGAGGGACGATAACGAATCCGGGTATTTGGAGTTACGAAGGTGTAGCCGGGGCACATATTGTGTTTTCTGGCTTGTGCTTCTTGGCAGCTATCTGGCATTGGGTGTATTGGGATCTAGAAATATTTGGTGATGAACGTACAGGAAAACCTTCTTTGGATTTACCTAAGATCTTTGGAATTCATTTATTTCTCTCAGGAGTGGCTTGCTTTGGTTTTGGGGCATTTCATGTAACAGGATTGTATGGTCCTGGAATATGGGTGTCCGACCCCTATGGCCTAACTGGAAAGGTACAATCTGTAAATCCAGCGTGGGGTGTGGAAGGTTTTGATCCTTTTGTTCCAGGAGGAATAGCCTCTCATCATATTGCAGCAGGGACATTGGGCATATTAGCAGGCTTATTCCATCTTAGTGTCCGCCCACCTCAACGTCTATACAAAGGATTACGTATGGGTAATATTGAAACCGTTCTTTCCAGCAGCATCGCTGCTGTCTTTTTTGCAGCTTTTGTTGTTGCTGGAACTATGTGGTATGGTTCAGCAACTACCCCCATCGAATTATTTGGTCCCACCCGTTATCAATGGGATCAGGGATACTTTCAGCAAGAAATATATCGAAGAGTTAGTGCTGGACTAGCCGAAAATCAAAGTTTATCAGAAGCTTGGTCTAAAATTCCTGAAAAATTAGCTTTTTATGATTACATCGGAAATAATCCGGCGAAAGGGGGATTGTTCAGAGCGGGTTCAATGGATAACGGGGATGGAATAGCTGTTGGGTGGTTAGGACACCCTATTTTTAAAGATAAAGAAGGGCGTGAACTTTTTGTACGTCGTATGCCTACTTTTTTTGAAACATTTCCAGTTGTTTTGGTAGACGGAGATGGAATTGTTAGAGCCGATGTTCCTTTTAGAAGGGCAGAATCGAAGTATAGTGTCGAACAAGTAGGTGTAACTGTTGAGTTCTCTGGTGGCGAACTGAATGGAGTGAATTATAGTGATCCTGCTACTGTGAAAAAATATGCTAGACGTGCTCAATTGGGTGAAATTTTTGAATTAGATCGTGCTACTTTGAAATCCGATGGTGTTTTTCGTAGCAGTCCAAGGGGTTGGTTTACTTTTGGACACGCTTCGTTTGCTCTGCTTTTCTTTTTCGGACACATTTGGCATGGTGCTAGAACCTTGTTCAGAGATGTTTTTGCTGGTATTGACCCGGATTTGGATGCTCAAGTGGAATTTGGAGCATTCCAAAAACTTGGAGATCCAACTACAAGAAGACAAGTAGTCTGATGCAACATTGCTCTGCTATTTTTCGCTTCTCGCTTCTATTTTCGGTTTGTGATTTTAAATAAGGTACTGGAGAAATCTGGATTTAAATCGTCGTCTTTTTTTGATTCTTTTTTTTTTTCTTTAATCCGGGAGATGATCCCAAGTAAACAGGTATGGAAGCTATAATTGTAAACCACGATCGAATTTATGGAAGCATTGGTTTATACATTCCTCTTAGTCTCGACTTTAGGGATCATTTTTTTCGCTATCTTTTTTCGAGAACCGCCTAAAGTTCCAACTAAAAAAATGAAATGATTTTTCATTATATCAATTGAAGTAATGGGCCTCCCGATATTGGGAGGCCCATTACTTCAACTAGTCCCCGTGTTCCTCGAACGGATCTCTTAGTTGTTGAGAGGGTTGCCCAAAAGCAGTATATAAGGCGTACCCCGTAAAACTTACAAGTAAACCAGATATAGAGATGGCGACTAGGGTTGCTGTTTCCATTATTATATAATTTCAAGACCACAACGGATCTATGATAAGATCGTTTATTTACAACGGAATGGTATACAAAGTCAAGAGATCTCAATGAATACAAAATAGGATTTATGGCTGCACAAACAGTTGAGGGTAGTTCTAGATCTCGTCCAAGAGGAACTGCTGTAGGGGACTTATTGAAACCATTGAATTCGGAATATGGTAAAGTAGCTCCTGGATGGGGAACTACTCCTTTGATGGGTGTCGCAATGGCTCTATTTGTGATATTCCTATCTATTATTTTGGAGATTTATAATTCTTCCGTTTTACTGGACGGAATTTCACTGAATTAGATTCACAAGAACCCCCAAAATCCTAGCTTTTAAATAAGCATTTAGGTCTCGGATTTTTTTTTATTTTAGTTGATTGGTAGTTCGACCGCGAAATTTTTTTGTTTCTGTATTTCCGGAATATGAGTGTGTGACTTGTTCTAATTGATCCTATTGATAGTACAGAGAATGGGTCTGTCGTCTTGATAGAGATGGTTTTACCCCGTCGGATATTCATTCGAGTATCTGGAGCACGGAATATATAAAATAGATCACGAAGTATTCGAACTATGATTCATACTTAATATTCAGACCTCGCGGCCGGATTCAAACAATTTTTCCAAAGAAAAAGTTATAAATCATAAATTGAAAGATTTGTCTTCTTTCAAATTCGCCATTTCCGCTTTGATTTTGCTCAAAGGACAAACGTTTCTTTGGATTTTTAGTCATTATATTTATATCTATTCTACTCGTTGAATAAATGATGATCCAATGGTTCTTACTCAGGGAATCTTTGGACTTAATTTGAAGGGTTTGTTGAATCATCGTGGGTTCTAGTATGAATCTGAGGTTTCAATTGATTCATAGGGTCTTAACAAGAAAATTCCTATCAACAATAAAGAAAAGATAAAGTAAAGCTGCATTACATACAAATAAAAATAACAAATAAAAAAAAACGAAATAGGTAAATAGAAGATTCAAGAGGCCCGTAACGATCAACATAAAGACAAGTGAGTCGACTTGATTTTTTGGCATTCTAATTATAAGCACCAAGAATAGCTTTCGAATTTTGATTCTTTCGTATCTTTAGATAAGATTGAATCAAAAGATTAAGAAGTTTCCAATTTTCTATTCCATACCTCTTTCAACCAGTATTGGAGTGTTTGAGCCGTACGAGATGAAATTCTCATATACGGTTCTCAGAGGGGGAGTTCTCTTGGTTTACCTATCTCAATAAAGTCTACGATTGGTTCGAAGAACGTCTCGAAATTCAGGCGATTGCGGATGATATAACTAGTAAATACGTTCCTCCTCATGTCAACATATTTTATTGTCTAGGAGGAATTACACTTACTTGTTTTTTAGTACAAGTAGCTACAGGGTTTGCTATGACTTTTTACTACCGTCCGACCGTTACTGAGGCTTTTGCTTCTGTTCAATATATAATGACGGAAGCTAACTTTGGTTGGTTAATCCGATCAGTTCATCGATGGTCGGCAAGTATGATGGTCCTAATGATAATCCTGCACGTATTTCGTGTGTATCTCACTGGTGGTTTTAAAAAACCTCGCGAATTGACTTGGGTTACAGGTGTGGTTCTGGCTGTATTGACTGCATCTTTTGGTGTAACAGGCTATTCTTTACCTTGGGACCAAATTGGGTATTGGGCAGTCAAAATTGTAACAGGTGTACCAGAAGCGATTCCGGTAATAGGATCGCCTTTGGTAGAGTTATTACGCGGAAGTGCTAGTGTGGGACAG